TAGTCGTACACTTGAAAGATAGCCTAATAAGGCGAAAGAATGCTTGTATAATGATAATGGGTTTTTATGGATCTTTTTTGGTTGAAAGCACACATCAAAATGACATTGACATAAATTGACAAAGTAATATTTCCATTTTTTCATCAGAAGAGGCGTATCCTTTGAGACCAAAATGGATTTTCCTTGATATCTAACATAATGTATGAAAGGATCCTTGAGCAAGCATAAGCTGTCCCGAAAATCCTTAGTAAAGACTTCTACAAAATGTTCTATTTTTCCATAGAAATATATTCGCTCAAGAAAGACCTGAGAAAATATTAATCGGAAATGAAAGGATTGATTACGAAGAAAAAAGAAAACGGACTCGTATTCATATACATGAGAATTATATAGGAACAAGAAAAATCTTGGATTATTTTTTGCAAAAATGGAAATAGATTTCTTTGGAATAATAAGACTATTCCAATTCCAATACTCGTGAAGAAATAGTCGTAATAAATGCAAAGAGGAGGGATCTTTCACCCAAGAGCGAAGGATTTGAACCAATTTTTCTAGATGGATGGGGTAAGGTATTAGTCCATCTGACACATAATTTAAATGTGGGAATTTGCCCTCTAAAAAAGGAAATATTGAATGAATTGATCGTAAATTATGAGATTTTACTATTTCTGACCTTTCTAAAGAGGATACTAATCGTAAGGAAAATGGAATTTCCACAATAACTGCAAACCCCTCCGATATCCTTTGAAAATACAAATTTTTGTTATACCTAAAAAATGGATTTTGGTTAGAATCATTAGCAGAAATAATCAAATGATTCTGTTGATACATTCGAGTAATTAAACGTTTTACAATTAGTAAACTATATTTATTGCCATAACCTACATTTTCTAACAAAATAGATCTATTTAAGTCACGATCATGAGCAAATGTATAAATATACTCCCGAAAGATAAGTGGGTACAGGAAGTCATTTTTTCGAGATCTATCTATTTCTAAATTTCTTTGAGATTTCTCTATTTTCATTTTAAATTCGATTTGATTGAAGCAAAGATAGGGGGTTTATTGGCTTATTAAATGATACATAGTGCGATACCATAAAAACAAAATAGTAGAATATAAAAAGAATAGATACCTCGGAAATAGTTAAACTCATCAACAGACTCTCTATCCTCTCTTTTTTCCATCTAATTAGTTTATGTTCATTTCTAATTGGTTTATATTCATTATAAGGTAATAGGTTGACTAGAAATCCTTTACTTTTTCAAGTCAATCACTCTTTTTTGATTTTGGAAAAAAAAAATTTCTTTATCAATATACTCTTTCTTCTACACATTCAACTCCCTTTCATAGTGGGGAATAGCTAATAGTTAGGACTCATTAAAAAATCCAAAATCCACTCAAGAAAAAACCTTTCCCGCATCAGGCACTAATCTATTTTTAACGTCTAATTAGATCGGAAAATCATTCAAATTAAGAACGGGAGCTCGTTGCTTTTTTATTTCCCTATAATTGGAACCGCGGAGCTCTATCCATTTATTAACTCGACCCAACTTTGAATTCATTTTTTTTATGTTCCGCACCAAGAATTCAAACAAGGTTTGTTTGGAACCGGTCCGGTAAGAATGAAATATTTTCAGAATTCTCTATTGATACGACATGCTGTTTTTTCCATTCATTCCTTTCAGGATCAGTCGTGGTCTTACAAATAATACCGATGGTATGGACGAATTCATTTCTTCGTACAAATGTGTAAAAGCTGTTAGCCGCACTTAAAAGCCGAGTACTCTACCATTGAGTTAGCAACCCAAATACAAATAAAATAATTAGGTTATGTAGATAGAATCGGAATCAAAAATCAAAATAAATCAAAGAGAATAAATAAAGAGATTGAATCGTACGACACAATCAAAACATTAAACTAACAAGAAATGAACACGAAATGAAATAGAAAAATTTCTAATCGATTCTGAACATAAAAAAAAAAAAAAGAACAGATCAGATAAGAATAGAAAGGATTCTCAAATAAAAAATATAGTAAATAACAAATAAAAAGAAAGTTAAATAAAGTCAAAATTTATAGATTATCTCTTGTCTCTTATGCTATCTATTCTTATATTTTAAATATTTAAAAATTAATATATTTAAAATTTAAAATTGAAAATAATTAAAAAAATGTAAATGTATTGTTATATTAGAACAATGTATAAAAATGAATATTTACATTTTTTTTTTTCAATCAAAAAAAGACTTTTGTATCACAGCAAATCCAATAAACCTATCATTTCATTTGAATGAAGAAAAAAAAACCAAACGTTAGAATAGATATAAATAAATCTACAGATAAAATCTAATTACCCAGATCGGATTATATTTATTTGATACACTGTTGTCAATATGAATGTAAATGTGTTAATAAAAAAATACACAATGAAGAAAACAAAAGAATTAATTCAAATTAACCCCATATTTTATTGATATATTATCATATAAATATTTTTTGATTTCCAATACTAATATTAGCAAACCAATAAGATAAGACGAAGAAATAAGTAGTTCTCTTTGAATCTTCATCTTTAAGTGACTCGATAGGACCGAGTCGTCAATCCCACACTTCTTCAAATACCAAGGACTCATAAAAAATCATTAAAAAGATTTAATTAAAAAATAGCCTATCTCGATATCATTATTTGAATAACGTTTTACAGTAAGGACTCCGTTTTATTATCATAAAAGAGAGAAATCCCATATTCAGATTAAACCATATCGCCGAAATGAAGTTAGTAAAAAAAAAAAAAAAGAAATGTGTAACATATGTATTTTCTTTGTTTGTTAATGAGATTCGAACAGACATTGAAAATGATCATGGGTGTGTGATAATGAATGATAAATCAAATAAAGAATGATCCCATCTTATTGGATGCTAGACTCTCTTTTTATAGGTACAAAGCCAAAGAGATCCATATGAATTCATTGTTTCCTTTTTTTTATCCTAAACCGACCCGAGGATAAAAATATAATGAAAAACCCGTCTGACTTTTTTTGAATTCAAACTCTTTGGATCTATGTTTCCATGTTTCCTGAAAAAAACTAGATTTAATTGCATCTGCGTATTATTTGAACACGATAATATTTGTGAAAAAAGATATGATTTCGAGAAAAGTCATTAAAAATAAGAAACAAGAATTGCATTTATTATACTCTTAATTTTAACTATAAATAGCTTAATTTTAACTATAAATAGAAGGTAGAAGGTTGTTCAAAAAAACAATCTTTATTTTGATATAGATTTTGATATAGAGAATAAATATGCTCTGGGACGGAAGGATTCGAACCTCCGAATGGCGGGACCAAAACCCGTTGCCTTACCGCTTGGCCACGCCCCATTTCCATTTTGATTCAACACTAATCAAACTAATATTGGTATTGGTTCTTTGTCAATTCCCGTCCCCAAAAATATCTATGAAATGAATTAGCTTGTTGTTTACATTTTGATATGTGTAGATATAGAATTAAACTGAATTTATTGATCATAATATAGAATTCCATTAAGATATTGTATGAAAATATGATTTCTTTTATTCTTTTTTTAGCTGATAATTGAAAGATTTTTTATTGGCTGAGTTTCAAGTTTTTTGTCTACCTTAACTCTTTTTATATCAATTTATATCAATTTATATATCAATGGCATATTAATAACTCAGTCAAAATACAATTATCTTCAAGAACAAAATGTTTGTTATGCTTAATATTTTTAATTTGATTTGTATCTGTCTTAATTTTGCCCTTTATTCAAGCAGTTTTTTCTTCACAAAATTGCCTGAAGCCTACGCTTTTTTGAATCCAATCGTAGATGTTATGCCAGTAATCCCTGTGTTCTTTTTTCTATTAGCCTTTGTTTGGCAAGCTGCTGTAAGTTTTCGATGAGATTTTGAATACTGTCCTAGAATAATTCATGATTTATTCAAGAGGAAAAATTCTAATAATTGATAAGATCAGATAAGTCTTATAGTATAGGCCCTTAATTCAAACATTGAAGTTATTGTATAGATGTGAAAAATCTAGATTACCTACCCCATCTCCTCATTCTGAACTTTTTTCCATTCTATTAAAAGAAACCTATTAGATTAGAGCCCCCCGAAATATCTAATTTTCGGTATGAAAGAAAATTTTTGGCAACGAAAGACTCGACTCTTATTACAAATGAATTTAGAAAAATTATTTTCTATTTCGAGAAATTTCTAGAAACCACTTCATTTCTTGATGTCAAAATAGGATATGTGGTATAAAAATAGGGAATCTATTTTCTTTTTTTCCAAACAAAAAAAGATCTTGGAGATTGTCTAATGCTTACTCTCAAACTCTTTGTTTACACAGTAGTAATATTCTTTGTTTCTCTTTTCATCTTTGGATTTTTATCTAATGATCCAGGGCGTAATCCTGGACGTGAAGAATAAAAAAAAGAAGACTTTTTCCTTGCTTGATTTTTATTAAATGTTCTTAGAATTTTATCTATTCTACATCTTTAACTATTAGAAAATAAATCAAGAAAAAGGCTTGAAAAAAAAATACCAAGTCATCAACGGAACCGGAAAGAGAGGGATTCGAACCCTCGGTACGAATAACTCGTACAACGGATTAGCAATCCGGCGCTTTAGTCCACTCAGCCATCTCTCCCAATTGAGAAAAGAGAATTCCTATGTTACATTACACAACAATACACAACAAGTAGGGCTTAAAAAAAAGTCCTTCTTCTATCTTTCTTTTTTTTTTTATCTTTTTTTTTATTACTATATAATTATATTACTCTTAATATATTAGTATTCTAATTAGTATTATATTAATTTAATATTTAATTACTATTAAATTACTATTATATTAATAATTTACTATTATATTAATAATATATTAAATTATTAATATTATAATTTGAATATTATAATTAATAATTAAATTCTATTTTTTTTTTTAATCTATTCTTTTTTTTCCATTTCGTCCGA